TGTTTATGTCGCTAGCATGACAACTTGATGAAATGGTGGAGGAAAGCGGGATAAATGGCCGATACTACTGGAAGGATTCCTCTTTGGATAATAGGTACTGTAACTGGTATTCTTGTAATCGGTTTAATAGGTATTTTCTTTTATGGTTCATACTCCGGGTTAGGTTCATCTCTGTAATAATCTAATAATCCCATGAACTAAGTTGGAGACTTGAAAGCTTACGAACGAGGGAACCCTAAGCCCTCGCGTTCGTAAGCTTTTAGAATATTTTATTCCATATAAATGAAAAAATAGATCACTTTCTCCGATGTTTAAAAAAACATCATTTCATTTTCGTTTTTATAATGTTTTTGAAAACTTCATTAATTGATTTAGAACATCTATTACTTGATGAATCTATTGATATTTTCAACGTTAGAAGCAAGAAGAGTAGGAATTGCTCGATTTCATTTTCCTGAATGACACAACTCCAATATATATTTCTGTAGACCAGAAATTATCCAAACCCTTTCGAATAGACCCCTACTCTATATTAGTATCTCATGAAAGTTGAATTTTTTTTTATATAAAAGTTCATTGAATAAATTCTATTTTCTCAAAGGATTTTTTCCTATTTTTTTTTTACTACTTTTGGTATGTATACGTAATAAATATGAAAAAGAGTTCTTAAAACCCTGTAAAAAATCGAAACAAAGAACAGTAATCTTTAAGAATAGTAATCTTTGATGAACGAGAAAAAAAAACCATTATAATGTCGGCACAAGAAAGGAATGTGTAAAATTCCTTTCTTGTGCCGAGGACTAAAAAGACAAGGAATCCCTTGCTTTCTATTCTCTACTTACTTATTTTATCGTTAGTCTCCAGTTGAATTTTATACTTTTTAGTCTATTAGACTCAAAAAATATTGATCCATTCTATTTTCTATTCTATGACATTTAAACAATAATGCAATAATGACATAGTCATGCTGCTCCAATTAATTTGGCTTAAAAAAATAAAGAAAAAAGAAATAAAGTCAAATAGTCTTCTTCACAATATACATACTATGACTAGGAATGCGGTACAAATAATTGCCAACAAGAATTAGATTCTTTTTATGAACTCGATGCTGATAAATTTGCGAATCTAGAAATTCATTTCGGACAATTGAACCTTCTCAAACTGTTTTTTCTTAAGAACCAAAAAGATTTGTGCCAAAACAACAGATGCCAAGAAGAACAAAAGGCCTTGGACACGTAATGGATCTTGAAGTACTATTTCTCCATCCCCTTGGCCAAATCCACCCACATTAGGATTACTCGTTAATGGCTGATCCAGTTTGATAGATTCGCCCTCTGAAACAAGAAGTTCGGGTCCTGGGGGGATAATATCAACCACTTGACGTCCATCCGACGCATCTGTTATGGTTATTTCATATCCCCCTTTTTCTTTTCGTACGATTTTACTTACTATACCGGCCGCTGTAGCATTATAAACTGTATTGTTACTCTTGCTCCCGTCAGGATAAATTTGGCCCCTTCCTCTATTCCCGCCTACATATATGGGATATTTTAAAAAGTAAACATCTTTATTAGTAGCGGGGTCCGGAGAAAGAATAGGAAAGGTTATTTCACTATATTTCTGACCAGGAACAGGACCTATAACAAGAATATTTTTTTTAGTGGGGCGATAGTTCTGAAAAGACAGATTGCCTATCTTTTCTTTCATCTCGGGCGAAATACGATCGGGGGGGGCTAATTCAAAACCCTCGGGTAAAATAAGAACAGCCCCCACATTCAAACCCCCTTTTTTACCATTAGCAAGAACTTGTTTTACTTGCATATCATAAGGAATTCGAACAACTGCTTCAAATACAGTATCAGGAAGTACCGCTTGTGGAACCTCAATTTCCACGGGCTTATTGGCTAAATGACAATTGGCACATACAATACGCCCGGTCGCTTCTCGTGGATTTTCATAACCCTGCTGTGCAAAAATGGGATATGCATTTGAAATGGATGTCCGAGTTATGATATATATCATCAGCGATACGGAAATAGATCGAGTAATCTCTTTCTTTATCCAAGAAAAGGTATTTTTAATTTGCATGGTCCAATCATTGATCCCGAAAATTTCTACAATAAAATTAGGTAGGTCGCTTGTATAGTCCCTATCCACAATTCTGTCATTTACTGAAATTATTTTACTGGAATATAGGAATAGGAGAAATCCTCGTCTCGGGAGAAAGAAAGAGTAAGTACATCTTTAAATGTTTTTCTTATGTAACATATTATATTCTAGTTGGATCAGTCATTCATTGAATGATAAATCACTACAAGTGATGGAGATACACGATTTAAATAACGAAAGATCCAATATTTAAAAATTGTATCTAGAATGACTGGAAAAGTAGAAACAAGACCAGATATAATTTGGTCATTATGAGCAAATCCAAAATCTTTGTATACATAGCCAATCATAAGTTCCCAACCATGGGGTGAATGGAATCCAATACATAAATCAGTTAATAAAAGAATAGAAAAAGCTTTTATTGTGTCACTTAAGTTATATAGGAATTCTTGAACCCAAGAGTTAAGAATAACAAGTTCTTCATTACCCAGAATAGAATAACCACTGAAAATAATGAAACAGATTCTATTTGTCGATAAGTGAGAAATCTTATGGATATGATCCTCATTGTACATCTTGATCAATTGGATCGTTTCTTTATGGATCCCAATACGAAGCGTTTGTAGATCTCTTTCCGGGTCTTCTTTTATCATTTCTTCCAAGAGTACGAGTTCTTCTAATTCTATGAATTTTTCTAGAATACTTTTTTCTTGAATGTCAGTCAAAAAAGTTTCAGATTGCCTAGTATTCCACCAATTAGTAACCCAAGATTCAAGACTTTTATTAAATGACAGAGAGATCCACCAGGGTAAAAATACTATAGATGTAAGATATAGAAGAGGAAGAAATGATTTCTTTTTTGCCATTTTTTCACCCGTGAATTGGAATTATTAATGAGCCCACCTCATTCGTCGAATTTATGTGATCTAATATTTGATTTTTTTATCAATCATAAGTTCTATTACAAGGCAGCTAACCTATAAATCCATTCCCTATTTTTTTTTTATTTGTTTTTTATTTGTGATTCAGCGGTTAGTTCTTGAATCTATAAAGAATACAGAAATAAAATAAATAAGAGCCCACTTCAAATTCGAATGAAGAAATAATTTGAAAAGTCTTGTTTACAGATATCTCCATTGATCCAACTCGAAGCTTTTTCGAAAAATCCCTGAAAGAACCACTCACTTCAATGAATATTATTTGGATTTCGAACCAAAGGAACTCCCCTTCTATCAAAATAGAAAATATTTCGAAAAAAAATCCCCCAGCTGTCCCCATAGTAAAAACGGAGACAGATTAATATTTATAAAGAATATTGTTGTGATGTCATGATCAAAAATGAGTGGAAAAACAAGACAAAAAGGTTTCGTTTTATGGCCGTTCCATATACGTCTACTTTGGCTCGAAGGAACATTTTGAAAAAACTTGTAGCTATGCTATAGAAAGAAAAGAGAATTCTTGAATTTTTTCCCTGCACTGAGAAAGAATTTTTTCTTCAGTTCTAGTTGATTTCAAAATACTTCAATTGGTACGCGCAAGAAATAGGCCAATTCGGCAGCTTTTTGTTCAATTTCTCGCGGAGTCAGATTCTCATCACTACGCGTTAAGGGAATGGCCCCCTGTCCTTTGATTTCCATATAAAGGATACGACGAGCATAAATCCCCTCTTTAACTTCTATTCTGATGGACTGAATATCTTTCATACGGAATCGTAGGAAGATACGACGATTTTTTCCAGGAAATCCCCAACGAAAAATACACACTATTCCTTCTTTTCTATCGAATCGATCATAGCCACTACCCACATTCCACGAAATCGTGCACCACAAATAGGAACTAATAAAGAGACCCGCGATCCCGTAGAAAGACATCACCATACCCTGTGGGAAAAAATTTATTTGCTCAGACGGAACTAAAGATATCAAATTCTTACCGAGATAACTGGAAGTTCCAACCAACACGAATCCTAATGAACCTAAAAAAAGGATAAAGGCCCAGCAGAAATTACTTATTTTTCGAGACCCCACTATAAGCTCTATCCATATATGTTCTGATCGCCAACTCATACTAGATCCAGTTACATTTTATTAGAATTGAGAAAATAGTCTAAATGGATTTGACTTTCTTTTTTTATTTCCGAAGTAACTCTCATCAACTAGCGCCATTCTGATGTAACTCTTTAAGTTAAGAGTAATTGATCGAATTGGTTAGGGCTCAAATAATAACATTTACTTTATATAATAATATAATATGATCTCCCATAAATATTTACACCTATATGGATACGTTGACTTTTCATTTCAGCTATCCGCCTCGATTCCGATCTATTTGAATATAGTCATAACTCATCCATATCATAGATTTACACACACACAATAGCTCCCCCATTTATGTTTGGAGGAAGCCATATGTTACACCATATTCTATTAAATATAAATAGATATGCGTGTTATCTATATATAAGTCTTAAAAATAGATGAGTTGGGACCCATCGGATCTAAACAATCTTGTTTTTTTGAACATAAAGAAATAAAGAAGCCATTGCAATTGCCGGAAATACTAGGCCTACTAAAGGCACAAAAATAGAGGGTAAGTTGGAAGTTGTCATAAAATGGGTACCTCGATGTAATATTTGTACCTGTTATAAAGATATCTTATAATAATTATAATTCGTATATAATTATACTAAGTATATCTAAGTGAGTATATATATAATAAAGAAATGCAAGGAATGTCTAATTAAAGAATGTAGAATGAACTAAATAATACTTAATTCGTCTTTCTACATGAAATAGAAAAATATATGTATGCTAAAATCCATTCTTGTCTTATCATTTGAATTCCCTTTTTTATTTCATTTTTATTTTATTAGAAAATAGAAAATCCCGAACGACTCATTAGAATTCGATTCAACAAGAGGGATTCTTAGCCAAAGTATAGATTTCTCGGGAGAAAAGATATGATACTCTATAGCTATATTTTCTATATTTGAATTATATATATACATAGACAGAAAAAAGGAAACGGTTTATTTGCCTAATCTGAATTTTGCATAAGGCAGGATTTTCTTTTTTTTTTTTTTATCTTGTTGATAGAGGTTTACTGATTACTAATCAAAAATATCGGTAAAAAAAAAAAAAGAATTGTCTATACTTTATACAATACAATATACAATACAATATACAATACAATTTTGTATTAAATCTTATGTCACCAAAGAAAAAATACATCTTTCTAATTTTTACTTTGATTCCAATAAACTAATTATTGGTTCACTACAAATAAAATAATTAAACTTAAGGCTCTACTTACTACTTCATACATACTTAATTAATATTAATGGAATTAGAATTCAAAGGAAAAAAAGCGTGAAGCTTCAATAACTCACTCAAAACACCCTTTAAAGGATTACGTGGTACGATTGGATCGAATAAGCCCTTATGAAATAAATATTCAGCCGCTTGTGAACCTTCAGGTACTGTCTTATTCAATGTTTGTTCGATTACTCTTTTTCCTGCGAATGCAATGTAGGCATTAGGTTCGGCAATAATGATATCCCCCAACATCCCAAAACTAGCCGTCACTCCACCAGTAGTGGGAGATGTAAGGATAGATACATAGAATAACTTTTTATTTGATTGATAATCATATAAAGCAGCAGATATTTTCGCCATTTGCATCAAGCTCAAACTTCCTTCTTGCATACGTGCTCCTCCGGAAGCACACACTAGAATAAGAGGTAAAAATTTATTGGCAGCATACTCGATCAAACGGGTAATTTTTTCTCCTACTACGGATCCCATACTACCCCCCATAAACTGAAAATCCATAACTCCAATTGCTATAGGAATACTATTTAGTTGACCGGTACCTGTTTGAACAGCTTCAGTTAATCCTGTGTTTCTTTGATAAGAATCAATCCGATCTTTATAAGGTTCTTCTTCCGAATGAAATTCAATAGGATCCAGAGAAACCATGTCTTCATCTATAGGATCCCAAGTACCTGAATCAATCGAAAGTTCGATTCGATCTGAACTACTCATTTTCAAATGATATCCACATTGTTCACAAATATTCATTTTTGACTTAAAAAATTTCTTATAATTTAATCCATAACAATTTTCGCATTGAACCCACAAATGCCTATATTTTTGAGTCAAATCAAAATTAGTAGAATTTTCTCTTATATTGAAATCTATAGTATTCTTGATAGTTCTTATATTTGAGCTGTCCCTTTCATTACTATTTCTACCTTCATCACAAATGTAATTATAAATGTAACTGTCACTGTAATTGTGACTACCACTTAAAATGGAACTCTCAATACGGATTTGAGAACGAAGATAAGAGTCAATGCAACTATTAATGTGATTATTCCAACTATATTTAGTATCATACATGTAACGATCATAGTAGGAATCATTATTCTTAGATTCATTCGTGAGATAACTAGAATTACGATAACTAAAAAAAGAATTTTCTAGTTCACTCAGTAAAGAAGGATCATTGTGAATCTCAAAAATTTGATTTTGAATATCAAAATATATGGAATAAATATCCCTATTACTATCTCTAACTATAAAGGTGTCATCAGAGAGAAAATTCCGAATGTCCCTAACACCTACTAAAGGATCACCATTACTGTAACTAGAACTACCACTCCAACTATGAATCGTATTATTTATAACCGCATCCTCACTTACACTGGTATTTTCAATAGGACAAAACCTATCACTTGATTTACTTAGACCGCGCCTGAATTCGAATTTCCCCTTAGACAATATCGAATTGAACCACCATTTTTCCATAGAGTTTTCTTGTCCCTATTTCCATGAAAATACAATAGATGAATAGTCATTCGATGAAAAATCATTTCAATATTTCATTTGCTATCAGAATAAGCATATGGATCCAATCACTAGGATTATTAACTACTAAAAGAAGGAGTGATTATTAAAAATAAAAAAAAAAAATGATTTTATTTTGTAAGAACCGGGTATATTCCTTCCCTATAACTATATAGGATATAGTTGATGACATATATGATGGAACTCCATATTGAATTAAATTAATTTATTATCAAAATTTAGAAATTTTAAATCGAAATAGGGATTTCTTTCTTCTTGTGTCACATTCGAATCAAAAAAAAAGAAATATTTGTTCTCTCTTATGTTATGAATAATTTTTTTTTTTTGGTAAAATCTCGCCGATTACTAATCGAACAAATTTCTATTCCAACACGGAATGAAAAGGACAATATACAGGATGGGTAGAAGAAGTTGTGATACGTGCCTTGATCATGACCGAAACTAAAGAATATAAAAGAATAGACCAATCCTAAAGATCCATAGGATGAATTGTGGATCCAACACAACAAACAATGGAAGCATT